CTCACTTAACTAAAAAGAAGTTTTTTTTGAATAAAGAAAGAAAAAAATGTCAAATCTACAAAAAAAAAGATAATCACGATTAGTAATCGTAGGATCTAGTTGTACAAAAACAAAATAAAATTTGGATTTTTTTCGACTGATTGATTGGGTCGTGTGATATTTTTTTTCTTCTTCTTTTATTCCAGATTCCAGATATTATGTGAATGAATCAAGTAATAAATTGAATAAGTTAAATTCAAATTGCACATGATCTCTTTATAAGACCTTTTACTATTTTTACTAGAATACCTTTTATTTTTTTCGATTTTCACAAATGAAAATCGAAAAACCATACAAATTTGATACAAATATACAAGTAAATAGTAACTAGACACTAAATAAACATAAACTAAAATAATAAAAGAAACTATCCAAATAGAAATGATTTTGTAATTTTATTTTGGAGTGATTTCCGTAGTTATTCAACAAAAGTTTTTTTGAATGAAGCTCTACACTACATTTTTTATTACTTATTAAGTTATTAATTAAGTTATTAAGTTATTCAACTTACTATTAAATTAATTAATTTCAAAGTTAATTAATTTAATAATTAATAATTTAATTTTAATACTTTAATTAATAGAATTGAAAATAAAATTGAATATTTTTATTTTAAATAGAAATATTTTAAAATTAAGATTTTAATAGAATTCTATATTAATAGAATATACTCGAAATAGAGTTTCAATTTTTAATTCAATATTTTTATTAATTCAATATAATAAAATAAAAATAATTTTATATAATAATTTTATATAATAAAAAATAGAAATAGAATAAAATTTGAATTTAATAGAAATAGAATATATTCAACTAATTATCGAATTCTACTAATATAGTAATATAGAGTATTTATTAGAATATTAATAATATTTGTTTTCTATTTTAAATTGGCTAACGAATCTCTTAATTCTATTTGTAATCATGAAAGTCTAAGTAAATGTAAATCGTATAGATGATAAATTGATTTCCTTTTTATCTATACCACTATCCCTCTATATTTTATTAGTGCCGGGGGAAATTTATTATGATAATAATTAATAAATGATTGATAAAGAAAAATAAATAAAAAAATTCTCAATTGAACTTATTCTTTCATTTAGTATTTTTCTTTATCCTCCTATCTTTCAAAAAATTGAACTTAGGAAAGTGCTTTTGCTTTACAAGCATACGTATAAAAAAGTTTATTTAGCTCCTTCATGCCTACTATAACTAGTTTTTTCGGTTTTCTACTAGCAGCTTTAACTATAACCTCAGTTCTATTTATTGGGCTGAGCAAGGTACGACTTATTTGAAATTACTTGAATGAACAGTTTCGAAAACTAAAAACAAAACACAAATTTTTTGTAGTATTCTATCTATTCTCTAATTCTTTACCATGTTCGTTTCCAATTCTTGGTTATTGAGATTTCGGTTCAATATGGATTAATATTTTAGGATTAATATTTAAGGATAAATATTACCTCTCTTTTTACCTTTTTTCAAAAACAAAATAATTGAAATGATTGAAGTTTTGCTCTTTGGAATTGTCTTGGGGTTAATTCCTATTACTTTGGCGGGATTATTCGTAACTGCATATTTACAATATAGACGTGGTGATCAGTTGGATCTTTGATTCATATTAATTAACACCGTCTTTTCTTTGACCTCCTTCGAATTAAAGAAAGGAGGAGGTCAAATTCAGAGTGCTCTTCGATTTTTCCGTATCAATTTTGACCTAACAATAACAAACCAAAAAGAGAATCACGCTCTGTAGGATTTGAACCTACGACATTGGGTTTTGGAGACCCACGTTCTACCGAACTGAACTAAGAGCGCTTTACTTATAAAAATCACAAAAAAGGAGACTGTAAGTAAAAAAGAGTCTTTCTTTTTTTACCTACACTCTTGAATACTTATACTCTATATAGAGAATACGATATATATTAAAAATTGGGTATGTGCAATTTTCAATTTTAATTTATTTCAATTGATCCCTTGTTATTGCTCAGAGACGAAGTAATAAATAGGGATGACAGGATTTGAACCCGTGACATTTTGTACCCAAAACAAACGCGCTACCAAGCTGCGCTACATCCCTTTGGTAATTTATTTATAATGTTATTGTAAAGAATACCCGTTTTGTTTTCCACATACTTTATTTCAGTTTTTCCATTCATATCCATTATTATTTTTTTCTTTTTGATCTGATATCCTATATCATATAATAAGAAACGTAGGCAAATTTCCTCAATGCTCGCGAAAAAGAAACGGGAGGGGCATCTTTTTTTAAGAAAAGGATATAAAATTGTTGTACATTTTATTTTAATTTTAATTAGAGATTCCGCATACAAAACAAATCCAAGTTGACTTGAATTACATAGAATCGGATTCTCTATCTATTATCATTATGTATTAGAATAAAAAAAAAGAGTAGTTATTACAATAAAGAAACAATAAACAATAAAGAAGGAGGATTCAAAACAAAATGCGCGATCTAAAAACATATCTCTCCGTGGCACCGGTAATAAGTACTCTATGGTTTGCGTCTTTAGCAGGCCTATTGATAGAGATCAATCGTTTTTTCCCAGATGGATTGACATTGCCTTTTAATTAAATATCTGTCCCTACGACTCCCCTCTTTTATTTTTTTATTTAATTTGAATAAGTTAGAAAAGAAAAAAACGTGGATTCAACTTCAGTAAAACTGGGAACTCGGGATCCGCGCTTCCAGTAAATTACCGTTAATTAAATTCAAATTAAAAATTAAGAGAAGTGAGGTAGAAATGTAGTAGTTAGTGCAATAGTATTCTACAAGACGCTTAAATGAATTAAATTACTGTGATTCTCATCGAAACTTTTAATTGAGATAGAGTTTAAAATCTTTGTATTACTTATTATTACTATAATTAGAACTATATTAGTTGCAATGAAATTTTTCATAATTTGGATTTCGAGTTAGCAACTTCACTTCTTTTTCCTTCCTTTCTTCGTCACTTCAGATCGGAAAATAGCAGATTTTTTTGAATAAAAAATTACAAAATCCTAAGGAGGTTTATGGCCAAGGGGAAAGATGTTCGAGTAAGGATTATTTTAGAATGTACGGGTTGTGTTCGAAAGAGTGTTAATAAGAAATCAACAGGCATTTCAAGATATATTACTCAAAAGAATCGGCACAATACGCCCAGTCGATTGGAATTGAAAAAATTCTGTCCCTATTGTTCCAAACATACAATTCATGGGGAGATAAAGAAATAGATGGAATCGATCGCTTGCGTGTTACTTTTTCAAAAGGAAGATTAAACTGATATAAAGAACATATTTTATATAGAGAACATATTTTATATATAATAATATAGTAATATACTAATATAGTAGAGAATAGGTAGAGAATATAATAATAGAATATAGAATCTTATCGAATATATAATATCTTAATATCTTACCTTACTATATAGAATATATTATCCTATACTATATTATAGTAATATATAGTTGAAATTCTAATTCCATCTAATTCTATATAAATAAATAGGTTTTATTTTAACGAGATATATTAAATATATAGAGAAATATATTCGATTGAAATTGAATAGGAATAGAGTCTATTAAAATATTCTATTAAATAGAATATTATTTAATTAAAATAATAAATAATCAACTATTAATTATTTTAATTATTTAATTAAATAGTTAATTAAAATTGAATAGAATAAAAAAAATATTCAATATATAATTAAATATATATAAAAGATAAAATATATATATATATAAAAGATAAAAAAAATATTCAATATATATTCAATACTCTAACTATTAAATAAAAAAAAAAAAAATCCTATTTCGTTCAATTGCAATTGGATCAAAAATGATTTCGAATTCAGAAATAGGATTTTTGAAATTTTGAAATAAGGAATAAACAAACCATGGATAAATCCAAACGACTTTTCCCTAAGTCCAAGCGATCTTTTCGTAGGCGTTTGCCCCCGATCCAATCGGGGGATCGAATTGATTATAGAAACATGAGTTTAATTAGTCGATTTATTAGTGAACAAGGAAAAATATTATCTAGACGGGTGAATAGATTGAGTTTAAAACAACAACGATTAATTACTATTGCTATAAAACAAGCTCGTATTTTATCTTTGTTACCTTTTGTTAATAATGAAAAACAATTTGAAAAAAAGCGAGTTGGGCACTCTAACTACTGATCTTATAACCAGCAAAAAAATAGGCTTACTCAAATTTCAATTTGATCAAAATTCCAATTCTAATTCAACCATAGATTGAAGTTTTGTTCAAAAAATCTGAAAATCACAAATTTATTTTCGTGTCGTAAGAAACAAAAAAACGACTTGGGGGAGAAGAAATGTTTTTTTGTTTTTTTTATTGAATGTTTTGTTTAGTTTGACTACTTTACTTGATCATTTCATCATATTTTATCGTACGAATTTCTATTCTACCTTCCCGGAATTCATTTTCAAGAAATTCAATTCCGTGTAAAAAATTCTATGGATTCCTTCCAATTTCCTTATTTTCTAATGTCATTGGAAATCGTATAAAGACAATTCCTATTTAATATAGCTATTTGTGCAAGTATTTTACGATTAAGAATCAATTGTCTTTTGTACAGATTATTTATTAATCTGCTATAACTATAGGATACCTTATTTCCGCGAATTACTGCATTTATCCGAGTGACCCACAAACGACGAAAATTTCTTTTTTGTTTATCTCTATCCCGATGGGCCGAAACCAAAGCTCTTATTTTTTGTTGAGTAATACTTCGAGTAAGTCTTGAATGAGCCCCGCGAAAGCTTGATACGAATAAACGAATTTTTGTTCTACGTCTATGGGCTATATATCCTCGTCGAATTCTGGTCATTGAATACACGAAACTTTGATGAATAACTAATCGGTTTCGTTTCTTTCAGTTATTCTTTTTCCCCTTTATCTATAATAACAAAACGGATTTTTCCAATGTATAAAATAAAAATTCCAAAGGCTTTTGCTACTATAACCTTCCCAACCACGATTTTTTCTTTTTCTTTTTTTTGAGACGTTTCATCTCGAAATAAGAATAAGAAACTGTATTGATATTAAGTCTTAAAGACAAACAAAAATAGAATAAATAAAAATAAGCAATAAATAGAAATAGATAAATAAATAGTGGGTTCCATCGTTTCTATGGTTATTTCTTAAACGGTGAGGTCTTCTCTATACACCGGAGCCCCCTCCTGCATTTAATCATTTAATCAATGCTATTGTTAACGTGTACAGTTCACATTCTTTTGCTCTACCTATGAATTATCCAGTAATAGGTCTTTCACAAGGAAATCTATCTATATAGTAACGGTATTTAATTATGAGGATTAGCTAATTCGTTGACCTTCTTAGTCCGCTCTTGCAAGAGTAGGGGCATAAATTTTCAGCCTTTTTTGAACTTTTAATAAGATTTTCCCTGCTTAATGGATAATCATTTGTTACCAATGGGAAATTCTTTCTTCTTTTAAATTGAAAATTGAGGTGATTTAATTTGCACCAATGAAACCATAAATTTGCTACACAATAGACGAATCTGATAGATCTTTTTTTTGATAATGAAGGGCATTCTTTCTTTTATTCTATCCTATTCATCCGTACTGACACAGATAGCAGAAAAATTTTTCCTTTCTTTTGTCCAAGCTGATGATCTAAACAAGTCGCACATACACCCTAGTACATGTTCCTCGGCGCTGAGGGCATCCCCCAAGAGCGGGGGATTTGGTAACATTTCTAATTGGCTGTCTTGTGTTTCTAATAAGTTGTTTAATAGTTGGCATCTTGAATCGTATGCATAATGGGCTGGTTTAGATCGATCGTAACCGTATGATTCTGAATTTTTTTTTCTACTAATAGAATATTAGTAATAAATATTCTAATTAATTACTAGTAATTATTAATTAAATAAATACTATAATATTAAATTTTTAAATATTAAATTTTTAATTCCGGTACCGGTAAGAAAAAAATATCAAATCGCGATTTGCATGAAATTCCTGTTATTTCTTATGCAACTGCTACAAGATCAACAATTCCATGAGCTTGGGCTTCTGTTGCTGACATAAAAACATCTCTTTCCATGTCTTCGGATACAACCCATAAGGGTTTTCCCGTTCTTTGTGCATAAATCCTTGTGATCATTTCACGCAGTTTCAGTAGTTCTTCTGCTTCCAGGACAAATTCTGCTATTTGTGCCTGATAAAAACCAGCAATAGGTTGATGAATCATTACCCTGATTATATAAGAACAAAGGGTTTATTCTATCTCTTAGAATATAAAAAATAATAGAAATATAATAAAATAAATAAGACGGTGCCGGGAAGAGATAAAAAAGAATAAGAAAAGACGATAGAATTGAAGAACCGTACATGCATTGTTATTGTTTGTGTATTGCATACGGCTTCACATTAGAATTCACTTTTATTTTACCTTTCAGCGAAAAAAAATCTAGGCTTAAATCAGTAAATGATCCAATAACCACCCTTTCTTTTGGAAGAGGTAAAAAGCAAAAATACTATGGTGGTCCCGTTGCTTTATTTTATTAGTGATTTAGCAATCCCAAAGTTTCTTTTTTTTATTTGAAAAAAAAGAATAATAGAATCTTTTTTTTGTACTCTTTCATAACATAAATAGTGTTAAGAGCCCTTCGGTGTGAAAACAAAAATGTTTGTGACGCTGAAAGAGGTCCCTGATAGAATAAAATCAGAAATACCCGTAATATCCCATACGACTCTTTCGATACATAATCTAATGTTTAAAAAAAAAAATTCTTATATCTATATCGAATTCGAAATGCCATGCTATTATTACTTAATATTTCTATTTCATATGGCGAAGGCATAGTTTTTTTCTTTCAAATAAAAACCCATTGGCGCCAAGCATGAGGGAATGCTAAACGTTTGGTAATTTTTCCTCCAACCAGAATAAAAGATCCCATTGAAGCAGCTAATCCCATGCATACTGTTTGTACATCTGGTCGCACAAATTGCATAGTATCATAAATAGCTACTCCGGGTATTACCCATCCGCCAGGAGAGTTTATAAACAAATACAAATCTTTGGTCTCGCTCTCTATACTGAGATATACCATAAGACCAATAAGTTGATTCGAGATTTCACTATCAACACCTTGACCTAAAAAAAGTAATCTTTCTCGATAAAGTCGGTTGATTAGGATAAAATTCTATCCTCTAGAAACCGTACATGCACCTTTTGATGCATACGGTTCACAAAAAATCACCAAAATAAAGAATCAATGTTTCGATTCCAGCCCTCCTTTTTTTAATACTGAATACCTTTTAACCTTTATTTTGAATAAGAGGGGGCTTTTCTTCTATTTTTTAAGAAAGATGGGTTTTGACGCGTTTACTTAATAAAAAAATTAATTAAACTTATCAAATTAACTTCTTATTGATATATTCGTTCATTGTGATTGAATTCAAATCACGATGGCATTCTCTTGTTCCTGAGTGGGCTTCTTCAATTCTTTTAGGTTTGTGTTCTACTCCGAGTAAAGGTCTGCCCGATTTTTATTTGCACATATAGGGCAAATGCTTTAATACCGCGTCTTTTTGTTAGAACTTCTTTTTTTTTTAATTCATTTAAGGTTTCTGTCAAATATTTGACGTATTCATTATATTATTTTATTTGACTGAATAGGATTTTCAGTTCGAATCAAATAAAAATTTATAAACAAATTGCTAATATAGAATATGATACAAGTAATAATCATAATAGATATATTACCAATTGGGTTTTTTAAACGGAGTCTGAATACTTCATTTTGTTGGTCTAAACAAGGCAACCATAAATTATTCTAATTGATAATATTAATTTGAGTACCTCAAAAGCATAGATCTAATTGAACTTGATTGCACTTCACGCTCCAATTTTTTGATGATTTAATCAATTTTTCTTGGGCGAAACAGAGGGATATCTCAATCGGGTGAGAGAACGGGGTAATTCCGTATGACCCAATATATCTGACAAGTCGCACTATAAGTCAATCCAAAGGGAATCGTCTTCTCCCGGATGTCGAAAAGGGACTTTTGGAACACCAATAGGCATTAAATGAAAGAAAAAAGATTAAGTACTCTATTTCACTTTGATATGAAAACGTAACAATGAATTTTTTGTTTTAAGAATATTGACTTTTATAAATTATTAATCTTTTTTTCTAATTTATTACTATTTTAGTAATATTTTGTACTATTTTATGCGTGTATTTCTATTTCTAAAAAATAGAAAATATATATATATATAATAAAGGAAGACAAAACCAATAGAGTCAAATTATTACGAATAAGTCCTTTGAATGATGAACAAATCTCTCTGTGTTCGCTCATATAAAATGGAGTCAGCTACCCGTTGCGTATTGGTACTTATCGGGTATAAAATAGATTTGCTTCTCTTTTTTTGTTCCTACAATTTTTTTGTTCCTACAAACAGACTTGTTATATTATTACTAAAATACTAAAAAAAGAATAGAAAAAAATAGTAATTTTTTCTCCACTTAAAAAGGGAGATCCATAACATAGTTTTTCCAGTGCAATAAAGTTACATAGTGTTTATTTTTCGTGAATAAAGGGGTATTTCCATGGGTTTACCTTGGTATCGTGTTCATACTGTCGTATTAAATGATCCCGGTCGTTTGCTGTCTGTCCATATAATGCATACAGCGTTGGTTGCTGGTTGGGCCGGTTCGATGGCTCTATATGAATTAGCAGTTTTTGATCCCTCTGACCCCGTTCTCGATCCGATGTGGAGACAAGGTATGTTCGTTATACCCTTCATGACTCGTTTAGGCATAACCAATTCGTGGGGTGGTTGGAATATCACAGGAGGAACTATAAACAATCCGGGTATTTGGAGTTATGAAGGTGTGGCTGGGGCGCATATTGTGTTTTCTGGCTTGTGTTTCTTAGCAGCTATTTGGCATTGGGTGTATTGGGATCTAGAAATATTTTTTGATGAGCGTACAGGAAAACCGTCGTTGGATTTGCCCAAGATCTTTGGAATTCATTTATTTCTCTCAGGAGTAGCTTGCTTTGGGTTTGGCGCTTTTCATGTAACCGGATTGTATGGTCCTGGAATATGGGTCTCCGATCCGTATGGATTAACTGGAAAGGTACAACCAGTAAGTCCAGCATGGGGTGTGGAAGGTTTTGATCCCTTTGTTCCGGGAGGAATAGCTTCTCATCATATTGCAGCGGGGACATTGGGCATATTGGCGGGCCTATTTCATCTTAGTGTCCGTCCGCCCCAACGTTTATACAAAGGATTACGTATGGGAAATATTGAAACTGTCCTTTCCAGTAGCATCGCTGCTGTCTTTTTTGCAGCGTTTGTTGTTGCTGGAACTATGTGGTATGGTTCAGCAACTACCCCGATTGAATTATTTGGTCCCACTCGTTATCAATGGGATCAAGGATACTTCCAGCAAGAAATATATCGAAGAGTTAGTGCCGGGTTAGCCGAAAATCAAAATTTATCCGAAGCTTGGTCTAAAATTCCCGAAAAATTAACTTTTTATGATTACATTGGCAATAATCCTGCAAAGGGTGGATTGTTCAGAGCGGGTTCGATGGACAACGGGGATGGAATAGCTGTTGGATGGTTAGGACATCCTATCTTTAGAGATAAAGAAGGGCGTGAACTTTTTGTACGCCGTATGCCTACTTTTTTTGAAACATTTCCAGTTGTTTTGGTAGACGGAGATGGGATTGTTAGAGCTGATGTTCCTTTTCGAAGGGCAGAGTCGAAGTATAGTGTCGAACAAGTGGGTGTAACTGTTGAGTTCTATGGTGGTGAACTAAATGGAGTCAGTTATAGTGATCCTGCTACTGTCAAAAAATATGCTCGACGCGCTCAATTAGGCGAAATTTTTGAATTAGATCGTGCTACGTTGAAATCCGATGGTGTTTTTCGTAGCAGTCCAAGGGGTTGGTTTACTTTTGGACATGCTTCGTTCGCTCTGCTCTTTTTCTTCGGACACATTTGGCATGGTGCTCGAACTTTGTTCAGAGATGTTTTTGCTGGGATTGATCCAGATTTAGATGCTCAAGTGGAATTTGGTGCATTCCAAAAACTTGGAGATCCGACTACAAAAAGACAAGTAGTTTGATACAATCTTTGATCTCTTAGTTTTGGCCTCTATTTTATTTTTGTGATTTTAGATAGGGTATGTAGATATCTTAATTTGAATCGCCACCCTTTACTTTACTTTGAATTTTGGTCTTTTTTTATCCAGGAGACGCTCCAAAATAAACAGGTATGAAAGCTATAATTGTAAACCACGATTGAATTTATGGAAGCATTGGTTTATACATTCCTTTTAGTGTCAACTTTAGGAATAATTTTTTTCGCTATTTTTTTTCGAGAACCGCCTAAAATTCAAACTAAAAAGGTAAAATGATTTTTTAATATCTTAATTGAAGTAAAGAGGTAAAGAACCTCCCAGTATTAGGAGGTTCTTTACCTCTTTTAGTCCCCGTGTTCCTCGAATGGATCTCTTAGTTGTTGAGAGGGTTGCCCAAAAGCAGTATATAAGGCATACCCAGTAAAACTTACAAGTAAACCAGATATAGAGATGGCGACTAGGGTTGCTGTTTCCATTATTATATGATTTCAAGACCCCAATGGATCTATGATAAGATCATTTATTTACAACGGAATGGTATACAAAGTCAACAGATCTCAATTAATACAAATAGGATTCAATTTATGGCTACACAAAGCGTGGAGGGTAGTTCTCGATCTGGTCCAAGACGAACTGTTGTAGGGGATTTATTGAAACCATTGAATTCCGAATATGGTAAAGTAGCCCCTGGATGGGGAACCACTCCTTTAATGGGTATCGCAATGGCTCTATTTGCAGTATTCCTATCTATTATTTTGGAGATTTATAATTCTTCCGTTTTACTAGATGGAATTTCAATGAATTAGATTTATAAGAAACAATAAGGCCTAGCTTTTGAATACAAAATGAAACATTTTTCTCTCGGATTTTGTATTCTATATTCTATTTTCATAGTTCGATCGTGAAATTTATTTCTGTATTTCTGGAATATGAGTGTGCGACTTGTTAGAATTAATCCTATATGATAGTACAGAGAGTGGGTCTGTCGTCTTGATAGAGATGCTTTTATACCTCGTCAGGTATTTATTATAGTATCTGTAGCACGAAATATATGAAATAGATTATAGAACTATGATTCATACTGAATATTCAGATCCCGTGATCGGACTCCAAAAAATTTCAAAGAGTTAGAAGGTATAAATTGAAAGATTTTTCTTCTTTCAAACTCTTTATCTATGTTTGATCAAAGGAGAAACCTTTCTTTGGATTTTTGCTGATTCTATTTATTGATTGAATAAGTGATGATACAACGGTTCTTACTCAGAGAATCTTTGGGCTTAGTTTGAAAGTTTTATTAAAAAAATCATCGTGGTTCTAGTACGAATCTGAGGTTTCAATCGGTTTCTAGGATTGTAACAAGAAAATTCCTATCAAAAATAAAGAAAACAATAAAATAATAAGGCTATATTCCATACAAATATATTACATAAAAATAAATACTAAATCAAATAAAAAAAATGGGTAAATAGAAGATTCAAGAGGCCCCTAACAATCAACACCAAAAAGGGAATGAGCCGACTTGACATTTTGATATTATAACCACAAAGAAGAGAAGCGTTTTCGAATTTTTCTTTTTTCGTATGGTCAAAAAAAACTCTTGAATCATAGGATTAAGAAGTTTTTCTATTACACATATTTGTTTGAACTAGTATTTTGGTGGTTCGTTTTGAGCCGTACGAGATGAAATTCTCATATACGGTTCTTGGAGGGGGGGTCTTTCTGGTTTACCTATCTCAATAAAGTCTATGATTGGTTTGAAGAACGTCTCGAGATTCAGGCGATTGCAGATGATATAACTAGTAAATATGTTCCTCCTCATGTTAACATATTTTATTGTTTAGGAGGAATTACGCTTACTTGTTTTTTAGTACAAGTAGCTACGGGGTTTGCTATGACTTTTTATTACCGTCCAACCGTTACTGAGGCTTTTGCTTCTGTTCAATATATAATGACTGAAGCGAACTTTGGTTGGTTAATCCGATCAGTTCATCGATGGTCGGCAAGTATGATGGTTTTAATGATGATCCTGCACGTATTTCGTGTGTATCTCACTGGTGGTTTTAAAAAACCTCGCGAATTGACTTGGGTTACAGGCGTAGTTCTTGCTGTATTGACAGCATCTTTTGGTGTAACTGGTTATTCCTTACCTTGGGACCAAATTGGTTATTGGGCAGTCAAAATTGTAACAGGCGTGCCAGAAGCTATTCCTGTAATAGGATCGCCCTTGGTAGAGTTATTACGGGGAAGTGCTAGTGTAGGACAATCTACGTTGACTCGTTTTTATAGTTTACATACTTTTGTA